ATAACGTTGAAGGTGTTAAAGCAGACATTAGTCTCTTGGGCGATTAATTTGGATAGTTATAGTGGTGAGAGATCAATAATGCGTTGGTTGTGTAGAACTAATCACAAGGATATTGGTAGTTTGTACTTTGTTTTAGGTCTTTGATCTGGTTTGGTGGGTTTGGTTTATAGGATGATAATGCGAACTGAGTTGATACATCCTGGGGCATTCTATGGTGAGTCTGTGTATAATGTTTTAGTTACTTCTCATGGTCTTTTAATGATTTTTTTTATGGTAATACCTTTGATAATTGGGTTTTTTGGGAATTGGGCTGTGCCTCTTTTATTAGCTGCTCCAGATATGGTATTTCCTCGATTGAATAATTTGAGGTTCTGATTATTACCAGCTGCTACAGTTTTACTTTTAATGTCTAATGAGGTTGAAGAGGGTGTAGGTACAGGTTGGACGTTATATCCTCCTCTTTCTGCGTGATTGGGACATCCTGCTCCTGCTATAGAGTTCATGATTTTAGGGCTTCATATTGCAGGAATATCTTCTATTTTTGCTAGAATTAACTTTGTTACTACTGGTGCTAATATACGGCCTGAGGGTATTGCTCCTCAGCGTACAACTTTGTTTGTGGTATCTGTGGTAATTACGTCTTTTTTATTAGTTGTAGCTATGCCTGTCTTAGCTGCAGCTTTAACTATGCTATTGACTGATCGAAATTTCAATACTTCTTTCTTTGACCCGGTGGGTGGAGGGGATCCTGTTTTGTTCATTCATTTGTTTTGGTTTTTTGGGCATCCTGAGGTATATATTTTGATTTTGCCTGGTTTTGGTATTATTTCGCACGCTACTGCTGTACATTGTGGAAAGAAGGGTGCTTTTGGTTCTTTAAGGATGGTTCATGCTATAGTTAGAATTGGTATTTTAGGGTTTCTGGTTTGGGGTCATCATATATTTACGGTTGGTATTAATATTGATAGGCGAGCGTATTTTAGGGCGGTTACAATAATTATTGCTGTCCCAACTGGTGTAAAGGTTTTTAGTTGATTAGGTACTTTAGCTGGTGGAGTTGTTCGGAAGAGGGCTAGAATATATTGGGCTGTAGGCTTCTTGTTTTTTTTTACTTTTGGAGGTCTGACAGGTATTATTTTGTCTAGTGCGTCGTTGGATGTGGTTTTACATGATAGTTACTATGTAGTAGGGCACTTTCATTATGTATTAAGGATGGGGGCTGTGTTTGCTATTTTTTGTGGTTTTCATCATTGATTTCCTTTAATAAGGGGTGTAGGTCTTCATCACGTGTGAAGGAAGAGTCATTTTTTTGCTATGTTTGTTAGAGTTAACGTGACATTTTTTCCTCATCATATGTTAGGGCTAAGTGGTATGCCTCGGCGTTATTCTGATTATCCATATTGCTATAAGAAGTTACATATAATGTCAAGTTGGGGTGCTTTTGGGGATTATATTTCAACTTGAATGTTTTTATTTATCCTTTGAGAGGGGGTAATTGCTCGTCGGGCATTAGTGTTTGCGGGTGTATGTGGGACTTCTTTGGAATATAGTCAACATGGGTATCCTTTACCTCATCATAACTGGAGTACAAATCCTCTGATCTATTCTTATCCTAAGGGTAGTCATCATCATTCTGTTGGTTTTATTCGTGTTATTAAGATGCGAAGTGGGGAAGAGAAGGTGGTTTCTGATGGTAGCTTTTATAGGGATGGTTCATTTCCTGATCGCGGACAAGGGTGAAATGCGGGTGTTTAGGTTGTGTAGATATTAGTGGTCTAATATAATTTGGATTTAAAGTTTAGAAAGGACAAGGTTGTTGGGGGGACCTATGGTATAATAAGTGTGGGGGTTTTGTTTGTGTTATGCAGGGCACAGATTTCTGCTTTGGGCGGATTTGGACAGGTAGTTGAGGGTGTAAGTTTGTGTTGTTCTTGGTGAATGGGTGATTATTTAAGTACTAGGTTAATTGCGTTAACTGTTTTGGTTGTGGTAATTAGATTGGTATCTAGTGATGATGATTTTAGGTCTGATGCTATGTGAGTAAACTTTTGTGCTTGTGTTAGGTTGGTTGGTTTTAGGTGTTTTTTATTTTTTGGTTGTTCTGACTTTTTTCTTTTCTTTTTCTTTTTTGAAATAAGTTTAATTCCAACAACTGTTTTAATTTTAAGTTGGGGGTATCAGCCGGAGCGTTTGCAGGCTGGGTTGCAGATGGTAATTTATACTGTGTGCGGATCTTTACCTTTGATAGTTTTATTAGGTATAGTTTGGTGGGGGAATGGAAGTGATAGAATGGTGTTACTGTCAATAGTAGGAACTAGTGTTGTTGATGAGTATAATGTGTTGTGGTTTTTGTTGCTAATTGGAATGTTGGTGAAGGTTCCGGTTTTTTCTGTTCACGGTTGATTACCTAAGGCGCATGTTGAAGCGCCTTTGAGTGGTTCGATGTTACTGGCTGGGGTTTTATTGAAGTTAGGAATTTACGGGATTTGCCGGTTGGTTTGATGTTTAGGTTCTCCTCCAATGTCTTTGGTTTATGGTATAATAGTTGTAAGCCTTTGGGGGGGAGTTGTGTGTTCTTTTTTGTGTTTATGTTTTCATGATGTGAAGTCTGTTATTGCCTATTCTTCTATTGCTCATATAGCTTTAAGTTTGGGGGGAATTTTAAGATTTAATCACCTTGGATGAATAGGAGGGGTTTGCATGGCTTTAGCTCACGGTGTGTGCTCACCATGTTTATTTGGTTTAGCAAACTATACGTATATGGGGACTGGGTCTCGTAGAATTTTGGTTTGTAAGGGCATGCTTAAGAGGTTACCAGCGTTGAGAGCTATGTGATTTATTTTTTGCGCTATTAATTTAGGATGCCCTCCTTCTATTAATTTTTTTAGTGAATGTTTTTTGTTTTGTAGAATTTTTGGTTTTAGAAGTTTGTTTTTAATTCCTTTGTTTATAATGTGTTTCCTTGCTGCTGGATATTCATTGTTTATTTACGCTAGAGTAAATCACGGCTACCAAAGGAGTTCTGTTGTTAGATATAACGGATTAAGTTTGCGATTTTTAGTCAGGATAACTATTAGTTTAATTATTCTTTTTAGTATTTTTGTTTTACTAGGGGAGGGTTTTCTTTTAGGCGGTTGTAGTTTAAGAAAAATGTTGCGTTGTGGGTGCAAAGATGGGTTTAGGCTTCAACCGTACTATTACTAAATTGTGTTGGCTTTAGTGGAAATTGCTGGTTTTGAAAACCGGCTAGGAACGTTCGATTCGTTTAAAAGTCTGCTCTTATGGTGTAAAAGAACACATTAGATTTTCGATCTAAATTTGGGGTATTTTCTCCTAAGGGCTATTAGAAGGATTAGGGCAGGAGGAATTTATCTGGCTATTCTCATGTTAATTACTTTTGGTTTGGTGGGTCTAGGGTATCTATTAGGAATTAAGGTTGATTATAGGCGTGAAAAGTTGAGAACTTATGAGTGTGGTTTTGAGCCTATGGCTAGATCTCGTCAGGCTTTTTGTTTGCGGTTTTTTATTTTAGCTATCATTTTTTTGGTTTTTGATGTAGAAATTGCCTTGTTAATTCCTTATGTGTTAAGTGTCGGAGTAGGGGTTAGATTTTTTATTCGTAGTACTGTGTTTGTGTTTGTTTTGGTTTTATTGTTGGGGCTATTACATGAATATAATGAAGGCTCTCTGGATTGAATGTTTTAATAAGATGTTGTGCCGGATAATCGGGTCATCTTGATGTGGTGAAATATGTAGGTGTAATCCCTTCCAACATTTATTCCTGTAGCTAAATAAAGTGAGTGACTCTTAATCCCTCGATGCAGACCTCTGTCGGGAATAAAATGATTACTTATATCTCTATGTTTATGTTTATACTTTCGATTATTTTAATTTTTTCGCAGAAATTTCATTTTTTAAGTGTTTTGTTGATTTTGGAAATTATAACCTTGAGGTTGTTTACTATAAGTATTTCTTTTTTTGGGATAGGGAGGGGTGTAACTGGGTCTGGGTTTGCTTTGGTGTTTCTTGTCTTTGGTGTATATGAGGCTGCTAATGGATTGGGGCTTTTAGTTAGGCGTACTCGGTCTAGGGGAATGGATCAGTTAACTGGATTATTTGTCTTAATGTTTTATAGGAGACGGCTGTTGAAGTGGTAAGTTGTAGCCTTATTTATGGGATTATTTCTCTCTCCTGGCTTTATAGCTTAAGTTAGAGCGGTGGTTTTGTAATCCGCAGGTACTATTTAGTTAAGGTCTGTCAAAGTGGTAGAAATAAATACATTAGGTTTAGGACCTAAAGATGGGATTATTGTCTTCTTTGATGAAGGAGTAGTTTAGTAAAATACGAAGTTGTCAACTTTGAGATATCAAATAATTTGATCTTCTTCTCTCAGAATAGTAAAAATTAAATACGCTGGAGTTAAGGTTCAGAGATGGGCTTTGGTTCTTCTGAGATGTGATTTTGATTAACGGTTTGGTGAATGTTATTAGTTTGGTAATTGTTTTATTAGGTGTGGCATATTTCGTTATTATTGAGCGGAAGGGGTTGGGAGCTGTACAACTTCGTCAAGGTCCAAATAAGCCTACTTTAATTGGATTGCTTTTACCTGTGGCTGATGGTGTTAAGTTGTTGGCGAAGGAGTGGGTAGTTCCTATTGCAGCAAATCAAGTTTTATTTTTGGCTGGTCCTGTTTTTGTGTTTTTCTTTTCGTATGGTCTTTGGTTAGTTTATCCTGTTAGACATCCTATTTTGTATTTTAAGTTAAGGGCTTTATATTTTTTGTGTATATCTAGTGTAAAGGTTTTTGGGGTAATCATGTGTGGTTGAAGGTCTAATTGTCAGTATGGGTTGTTGGGGGCTATGCGTGCTGCGGCACAGAGAGTTTCTTATGAAGTTGGATTTAGTACATTAATATTATGTCCATTGCTGTATTTAGGTACATTTGAGTTGTACGAACTACGTGCTGCAGGTATATTTTTTATTATTAGGTGTGTAGAAGTATTTTTTATGTGGTTTATTTCTGCTTTGGCTGAGACTAATCGAACACCGTTTGATTTCGTAGAGGGGGAGTCTGAGTTGGTTTCTGGGTACATAGTAGAATATGGTGCTTTTGGTTTTACTTTATTAGTTTTGGCTGAGTATGGAAGAATTATATTTATTAGAGTAATTACTGCTGTTCTTTTTTTTAGTGTTTTAACTAGTGTTTATTTTTTTGGTGATGTATTGTTTACATTAGTAGCTGTGTTTATTAGTTACATTTTTATTGTTGTGCGTGGAACTTTACCACGGTATCGATATGATAAGTTAATGGACGCTTGTTGGAAGGTTATTTTGCCTTTGGCTGTAGTGTTTTTTATGATTAGGATGGTAGTTAGCTTGTAGTAGGCTTTATTTTAATTAAAATATCTGGTTGTTACCCAGGAGATGTAAATATTTACAAGCTTATGGTGTATTATCCGTCTAAGGTTTACAGTTACTTTAATTTATTAGCATGTTTTATTCTTTGGGTAGGCTGAATAGGTTTGTACTTTGTGATGGGCCGTGGTGTAGTGTTGTTTGAGGTTGATTTATTGTGTGGTGAATTATTGAATATGAGGGTACCGTTTGTTTTAGATACTTATAGAGTTATATTTAGTTTTGTTGTGTTATTAATTTCTAGGAGAGTAATACTATACAATGGGTTTTATATGGATGGTGAGGTTTTTTATAATCGGTTTTGTAAGTTAGTTTTATTGTTTGTTCTTTCTATGCTATTTCTTGTGTTTATCCCTAGCCTATTAGGTTTAATAGTAGGATGGGATGGGTTGGGTTTAACATCTTATTTATTGGTAATTTATTATCAGGATAAGCGGTCTTTAGGGTCTGGTACATTAACAGTTTTAAGTAACCGTATTGGTGATGTATTATTTTTCATTGGCATTGGATTGGCTAGAAGTGTGTCTTCTTGAGGGTTTTTAGACTTAGGCCAGGAAAAGGCTTATTTATTTTGGGGTGTTATTATTGTTGGCTGTATGACTAAGAGAGCGCAGATTCCGTTTTCTGCTTGGCTGCCTGCTGCTATGGCCGCTCCGTCGCCTGTTTCTGCTTTGGTCCATTCGTCTACATTGGTAACTGCTGGCGTGTATGTGTTAATTCGATTTTCAGCTTGTATTTCCGGAGGATGGTTTATATTTTTAGGAATGGCTTCTACTTTAACTATGTTGATATCAGCTGTAAGGGCTGTGTTTGAGCCTGATGCAAAGAAGGTTGTAGCTTTATCTACACTAAGTCAGCTTGGCGTAATGATGTTTGCCATTTCTATAGGTGCTATTAGTGTTTGTTATTTTCATATGGTTAGGCATGCTTTGTTTAAGGCACTTATATTTCTATGTGTTGGTGCTGTTATTCATTTTTCTGGTATCCAGGATTTACGGTATTTAGGTGGGTTTTTATATTCTAGTCCCGTAATTATAGGGTGGTTGACTGTAGCATGTTTGTCCTTAATAGGATTTCCTTTTTTATCTGGATTTTATTCTAAGGACTTAGTTTTAGAGGCTTTTTTGACTAGGGATATGAGGGTTTTATTTGTGGCTATAAGAGTATTGGCTACTTGTCTTACGGCTTTTTACAGAGGTTTAATGCTTTATAGTGTCTCTACATTTTCTATTGGTGCTAGTTATTCTAGTTCTATAATTTCCAGTTATTATGTAATTGTTCCTTGTAGAATTTTAGGTATTGGGGCACTATTTGGTGGTATTACAATGCAAAGTTTTAGTTTAGGTTTTAATGTTATATTCTATGTCCAAGGGTTATTTAAGTTAGTCCCTATTTTGTGTGTTGTTAGAGGGTTGTGTGCTCTAGGTGGATTTGTAATAATTCGCGGTTTAAATTATAGCTTATTGAACTTAGATGACTATGAAGGGAGCATGGGCTTAGCGGAGCGAGCAGTTGATATGCTTGCTAAGATGTGATTTATACCATTTTTGAGGAGTGATTTATTTTCAAGACGGAGATTATCATTGAGTCGTGGGGTTAAGGATTATATTGAAGACGGTCATTTGGAGTATTCACTTGGTAGTGAGGGCGTATGAGTTGCAAGAAATAGGTGAAGTAGGTATTATGTAGGTAGGCAGAGTGATTATATTGGTTTATGTTTTGTTAAGGGAGTTCTTTTTTTTGTTATTATTGTTTTTATTAGTTCTGGTATATAAACCGGCAAGAAGTATAATGTATGTGTAGTTTCGGCCTACATGGAGGGTTAAGTGATCCCTTGCTGTAATGATATATGCTCCTCGTCGTAGGAATAAGATTCTTCATGCAGTGGCAGGAAGGTTTTATGATCTTCCCTGTCCTGTAAATTTAAATATGTGGTGAAATTTTGGTTCTATATTAGGTGTTGTTTTGGTTGTACAAATTCTTAGTGGGGTGATTATAGCATGTCATTATACTCCTCATGAGAGATTAGCATTTTCATCGGTTGTACATATTATACATGATGTACATGAGGGCTGAATATTTCGAAGTATTCATAGTAATGGGGCTACATTTTTTTTTATTTGTATCTACGCTCACATAGGTCGTGGACTTTATTACCATTCATTCGTACTGCATAAGACATGAATGGTTGGTGTAACTATATATCTAATATTAATAATTATTGCTTTTTTGGGGTATGTACTACCATGAGGTCAGATGTCATATTGAGGAGCAACTGTTATTACCAATCTTTTTAGTGCTATTCCTTATGTAGGTCAGACTATTACTCAGTGGATTTGAGGCGGTTATACTGTGTGCGATGCTACTTTGAAGCGGTTTTATGTTCTTCATATATACCTTCCATTCGTTCTTGGTGGTTTAGCTTTGGTCCATCTTTACTACTTACATGACAGCGGGTCTAACAACCCATTAGGTGTAGATGATGGTGGTGATTTAATTTCATTTCATCCATATTACTCTCATAAGGATTTTTTAGGCATTCTAATTATAGTTGGTACTTTATTATTGGTGGTATTATTTGTTCCTGACATATTTGGTAGACCTGAAAATTTTATTCCTGCTAATCCTTATAAGACGCCAATTCATATTCAGCCAGAGTGATATTTTCTTTTTGCTTATACTATTTTACGGAGTATTCCAAATAAGGGTGGTGGTGTTGCTGCTCTTGCGGCTTCTGTTTTAGTACTTTACCTTCTTCCTTTCCGTCCTAAGTATTTTCATTTAGGGTTAGCATTTTATCCTTTATCCCAGATTTATTTTTGGGTTTTTGTAGCGAGGTTTATAATACTAACATTTATTGGCATACGTCCTGTGCAAGAACCGTATCAATTAATAGGCCAGATCAGTAGAGTGGTTTATTTTAGGTATTACCCTCTTCACTCATTTTTAGAGCGCTTGTGAGATTTGATGTTAAGTTATATACAGTTTAGTCTGTCTAGACAAGGGGATTTAAATATAAATCATAAGTTGGATAATTATGATGGTGGTTTAGATTTACGTTGGGGAGAATTTTAGGTTAAAAATGTTGAGTTTTATGCCAGATATTTATGGTCAAATAGGTTTATGTGATTGGGGATCTTCTAGTGGTTTAGGATTAATTTTTCTTCATGATTATTTAATGTGTGTATGTTTCATGATTATGTCAGTTGTTGGAAGGGTATTAGTGCTGGTTGTTCCGAAGGTTAGGTACTTTTGTGGTGGTATCCATTTTCGTAATGTATATCGAAATAATACTCTTGAATTGTGGTGGACAATTATTCCAATTTTTATTATTATTGTCATAGGATATCCTTCTTTTGTTCAGCTTTATGCAATAGGGATAAATGATAAGCCAAAGTTTATTACTGTGAAGGTTACAGGGCATCAGTGATATTGAAGTTATGAGTACTTAGTTCACTTGCCTAGTTTAATTAATATGGCAAATAATATAGGTCTGTTCAATAATGAGTCTCTTGTTTCTGGTGAATCAAGTATTGATGAAAGAGGGGCCGTGTTAGATTTAAATAAGTCCTCTGATTGGTTGATTAGCTATGACTCTTATACTGTCAGGCCTGGGGATGGTGATTTGGATCCTGGGTTTCGCTATGGTCAGCATGTAGACTATCCTATAGTTCTCCCTGGTGATAGAAATGTTGAGGTTAAGGTAACGTCTGCTGATGTAATTCATTGTTGGACTATTCATGGTTTAGGTGTGAAGATAGATGCTGTACCTGGACGAGTTAACACGGCTCACTTGTCAGATTTGCGGCCTGGATTCACAGCTTGGGGTGGGTGTTCAGAAATGTGCGGTGTTAATCATTGGCAGATAAGGGCTGAGGTTGAAGTATTAAGTATTTCTGATTTTATTTTGTGGGTAATAACATGGGTATACTCTGATCTAAAGGAGTTGGATTAGTTAGGACGTAGTATAAAAATTATACTTCATTTACACTGAAGGGGTGGTAGGTTGTTCTGCCCGTTCTAACATGAGCTATAAGTTAAATAGACTGGAAGTTTTCAGCACTTCAAGCAGAGGGAGACCTTTTGGCTCAGATTTTAGAGTAGAAGCATTTTTAGTATAGAAGTATGGTCGCCTTCCACGCGACAGGGCGAGAAATATTCCTCGAAAATGTATAATAAAAAATGTTTGGTCTTAGCTTAAGATTAATATCTATCAATCTTGTGACACATTGGTACTTTATGGGTAATGGGAGTATGAGATTTGAATGTTAAAATTTAATATTTTATTTGGTGAAAATCTATGATTTTAGCTATTAGATTCATATTTAAAATGGCTAATGTATTTTCCCGGCACCAGTGGAGAATATTACATAAATTCAGGTATGAAGATGTTGGTTAGATGGTATTAGGAGGGCAAGCACAGTGCCAGCACCTGCGGTTAAACTGACTTCTAAAATTAATCTTTTCGTAGAAAAGAAATGGTTTAATTTTGTACTAACGCTTGTGGGATGTCTTGTAAAATGGTTTACACAGGTGAGTAAGGAGTTCAAAAAACTAGAGGCTTAAAAGTCTGTTTAGAAGACCGGGATTAGAGACCCCGTTATTAATGATGTATTTTTATCTGCGGTAAGTACGAGCAGTAGAGGCTTAAAAACCAAAAGACTTGGCGGTGTGCTATATTCGTTCAGGGGAACTTGACGGTTAAATCGATATTCCTCGAATACCTTACCTTTTTAAAGCTTGCTATACCGCCGTTGCCAGTTAAAATTTTAAAATAAAAGAATTTTACGAGAAAAGTAGTGAATCATCTACTTTAAAATTCAGGTAAACGTAGTGGTCATAAAAAGGGCTTAGTTGAGTTACATTATACTTTTATGGGAAAAAAGCTGTAATGCTTTTGGAACTTGGACTTGACAGTAAGTTTTTACTCACCAAGGAAGACTGAATTGTACAATGGTGCGTGTACAAATTGCCCGGTGCCCCCAGATATTTAAGCTGGGGTAAGCCGTAACATGGTAACTCTACTAGAAAGTGGTGTTATTTACAACAGGTAAGTATTTATGTACACTGTATATACACATATATGCAGGTATGTGTAATATGAAGTAGTAATAGAAAAATAAGCCACATAGAACGAAGATGAAGTAGTAATAAAGTCTCTTTTTTTTTTTTTTTTTTGTGTGTGTTGAAAAGTGGTGTTGGATGTGGGGGGGGTAGGGGGGGGACCGAGCTTCCGAAGGAAGGGAGAACTTATATTGTATTTATTAATATCCTATGTAGGATATTAATAAATACAATATTAATAAATGTAGTATATAAGAATGATATAAGGTGAGATAGTAATAGGATTAAAATAAAAATATAAAACACACATAATAAAAGATTATATCGTATATCATTGATTATATAAGTTTTAACTTATATAATCAATGATATATTGATTAGGATGGATGATGAAGCCTAAAATAGTATATACAGGTATGTGTAATATGAAGTAGTAATAGAAAAATAAGCCACATAGAACGAAGATAGTAAAGAGCTTTTTCCTTACTGTTTGAAAGGCGTTTATGATAGGTAATGTTGTATTTGGGTTAGTCGGATAGGATTAAAAAGAACTAAAAAAAAAAATTTTTTTTTTTTAGGCCCTATGGGTTTTTGAATACCTATAATAAAGGGGTAATGATGTTCGGCTTAGTGAGATATGTGGTTGGTAAGTGGAGTTTGCTAAAGTAAACTATTTAGGTTATTGGGTTCATACCCCGGATGAAGAGTAATACTCTCTTTAGCTGTGATGGTTAGTGTTGCCACAAATAGCTCCTTTATATTGAAGGCTTAGGTTGATTTCAGTTTGGTTTCTTATATTTTTTACTTGTGCTATGGTTTGGTGGATACTTGGTAGGAAGGGATACTCTTTTAGATATAAGGGTTAGAATAGTGGGTTGCTGTTATTGTACGAGGTGTTGGGGATATTAAGGTAAATATGGGAGCTTCTAACTCTTTTTATGGGCAGTTCGAGTCTGTTCGTCCCTTATAAGGATTATATTGGTTGCTTTTTGGGGCGCTTATGTTATGATATTTCTAAGTTCGGCTTTGTGGTTAGCTAAGCATCCTCTTAGAATTGGTGCTTGTGTATTATTGCTATATATGGGTACGAGGTTAATCGTTGGTTTGGTTGCTAGGTTTGTAATGGGCGTATTTCTGTTTTTAACTGGGGTTAGGGGTATAATGGTTGCTTTTCTGTATGTAGTTGCTTTGTGCCCTAATCCTGTGTTTAAGAGGGGGGTGCTAGAGGCTAGCAGTGGGATGGGTGAATATTTTTTAGTTTTGGTAGGTGTTCCTGGCGTCTTGTTATGTATAGGGGTTATTATGGGTTTTGGGGTAGAAATAGGCTTACCTGGGGAGTCTAGGCAGTGGCTGCGGGACCCATGCATGCTTGGTGGGTTGGCTGAGCTCATACCTGTTCTTGGTGTTATTTTGTTTTTATGTATGGTTAGTGTCGTAAGACTATGTGGTCAGCAAAAGCAGTGTTTAGGTGGTTATGGACTTATGTCAACGGGTGGTGGAGGTGTCGTTCAGACTAAGCGATCATATGCTTAGAGGTGTAGAGTATTGTTATATAAAAGATGAAAATATGAATTGGCATATATAGAAGTATTGATAAAGATAGTGTAATAGTGTTGACTTTATTGGTATAGTGGATTATAGGCAGAGAACGCATTAGTGTCGGTACTTTTTGCATCATGGTTTATAGAGAGAGTTCAGTTAGCTGTGTTCCCGAAAGTCATAGATCTATTCTAATTGAAATAAGCTGTTGTTCATATAGTTATGAGATGTGCTGTGCTTTAATGTTGGAAAATTGTTTGAGAAGGTTAGAATAGGGCGAAAAGCTATTCGCGATGGCTGATAGCTGGTTAGGGAGGAAATGTATTTGAGTGCAGGCTCTTCTTTTGTTTGTTTTATATATAAAGCGAATAAGGGTTTGGCTGATGTATATGGGAGTTAGCTCGTGTGCGTGTATGGGTTTATGGTAAGTAGTACTAGGTAGGATTTAGACTGTCTTTCTTTATAAAACTTATTTAAGGTAAACAAAAATGTATTGTTTGTTAGGTACTCCCTTAGTCTGGTTAATGTAGTTGGTTCGGATTAGTATAAAATGAGTAGAAATGGTAGAATTAGAAGTTACTTAGGTTGTTGGGTGTGAATCCGACATATAAGATTTGTATATACGTTTTTGATAGGTTTTTGTTGAAGGAATATACTCTTAATGAACTCGGCAAATCTTTTCTGCACCTGTTTATTAAAAACATGGCCTCTTGATTTAGGTTGAAAAGGGGTTAGGCCTGCCCGGTGGGTTATTCTAAACGGTCGCAGCTTTTACTGTGCTAAGGTAGCGTAATAGGTCGTCCTTTAATTGGGGAAAAGTATGAATGGTCAGATGGTGGAAAGACTTTATTAGGGGTAGTATTTTGAAGTTTACTTTCAGTGTGCAAAGGCCTGAATAATATTATTAGACGAGAAGACCCTGTTGAGCTTGATAAAGTATAGCCAATTAGGCTGTATAGTACGTTTGTTCGGGGCCGAGAGGAAGGGATGATTATTCCTTCTTTGTCTGTGAGGATCCAGCAAGGCTGATAAGAAGAAGATAGTTACCACAGGGATAACAGCGCAATCTTTTTGTCAAGATCTAATTTGAGGATGGGTTTGCGACCTCGATGTTGAATCAGAGTTTCTATTAGGTGTAGCAGCTTAGTAAGTGTGACTGTTCGTCATTTGAAATTTTACGTGATTTGAGTTTAGACCGGCGTGAGCTAGGTCGGTTTCTATCTGTAGTTTGGAAAATCCTAGTACGAAAGGATCGGGTTTTTTAGTTTTTACTAAAGTGTTTTGATACGGGTTGAGTTTATATATTTATGGGTTGTTAATAACCTACATATGTGTAGATAATGATGGCTGATGCTTTCTCAATATTTGATTATGGTGGTGGTATGGGTTTTGTCGGGTTGGTAAGTTGAGTTGCTACTGGGGTTATTTTTATTCTAATGTTATGTGGTTTGGATGTTTGAGTTTCTCGTAATCGTGTTTTGCTTTTATTAAATAGGGTGAGTAACCTTTTTGGTCAGCAGATTTTGGGGAGTAGCCGAATGATTTATGGGTTTGGGTTGTTGTGTGTGGGGCTTTTTACATATTTATCGTTTGTGGGTATTGCTTCTATTTTTCCTTATATATTTTGTTTAACAGCACACTTTTCTCATAATTTTTGTATTTCTATAGTTTTGTGATTTGCTACGTTGTTTTTAAATTTAACTATTAGGATTAAGGGGTTTATGCTTCATTTTGTGCCTAGGGGGTTGGGTTGGTGACAAGCTGCTCCTGTTGGTTTATTTGAGATAATTAGGAATTTAAGTCGGTTTATTACTTTAGGTGCTCGATTAACTATGAATATGATTGCTGGTAAGTTGTTGCTTTGTGTAGGTAGAGCTTTTTATGGTGCGATACTTCTTAACGGAATAGCTTATGGGGTGGGGGGTATTTGTTTTTTGTTGTTATTATTGGCTTTGACTGGATGGGAGATAATTGTAGGTATTATTCAGGCGTATATTTTTACGTTTTTAAGCGTGACTTATGTTAATGAGGCTCCTGTTTATGGAGATGGTCACTAGCCTATTAAGGATGGTAGGATTAAGAATTAAGGGTTTAAATAAGGTTTTGCCTGTTGGTAGTATAGGGTCTTCTGCTGGGGGTCGGGTACCTCGTACTGGGTATCATTTAGTAGATCCTAGTCCGTGGCCTATTATGGTGAGGGCTGGTGTAATAAACGAGGCAGCTTCATTTATTAGTTTTGTTCATCATGGGCATTATACTTTGATCAATTTTATTTGTGCTACTTGACTTTTATTAAGTTCTTTTTATTCATGGATAATAGATATTATTACTGAGGCCACATACTTAGGGTGCCACACTTCTTTAGTGGCTCGTGGGCTGAAGATTGGATTTAGGTTGTTCTTGATTTCTGAGGCATTTTTTTTCGTAGGTTTTTTCTGGGCGTGGTTTCATTCTGGTATTGGTAATTTGTCTTCTGGGTGTATGTGACCACCTCGGCCTATTATCCCTGTATATCCTTGAGGGGCTCCTTTGTTCAATACTGCTGTCTTATTAGCTTCTGGTGCTGCTGTGACATGGGCTCATCGGGCTGTGGCGATTCATGATCGTGAAGAGGCGATATTGCCTTTGGGGTTATGTGTTCTTGCGGGGGTGGTGTTTTTACGGTTTCAGTTGGGTGAGTATCGGGCTGCGTCGTTTAGGATTGCTGATAGTGTTTATGGTAGATGCTTTTATATGTTAACTGGTTTACATGGTTCTCATGTTTTGGGCGGAACGTTGTTTCTTGCGGCTATGTGAATTCGTAATTATTTTTGTCATTTTATTCGGCCTAATCGACATATAGGGGTGGTGTTTGCTGTTTGGTATTGACATTTTGTCGATGTGATTTGGTTAATTGTGTTTGTTTGAGCATATGTGTGGCCTTATAAGAATTGAGTAGGAGATAAGCTTCTTTAGGCTTACGGTATGGAGAAGTGTGTGGTATGGGGAATGGTTCTGAATCCTAGATTTATTGTATTTTTTGTGATGTCTTTGTTGGGGACTATTTTGGTGCTATTAAGTAGCGGGTTGCTTGGAATGTGAATTTGTTTGGAGCTTGGATTTTTTGGCTTTATTCCTTTGTTAAACGGGAAGACTGTTGGTGAAAACGAGAGGGCTGTTAAATATTTTGTTGTCCAGAGTATTGGGTCTGGTTTGTTGTTGTTTAGTTTTTTAATTATTAGTGGGGACTACTTAATATTAGAGGTAAGAAGAACTCAACGCGTATTGAGTGAGATCGTTATGGTTTTGGGGTTTATAGTGAAGCTTGGTGTATTTCCAATGCATTTTTGGTTTCCTAGGGTTATAAGCAGTGCTTCTTGGTTGAGCTGTTTTTGGCTAAGTATTACTCAGAAGCTTGGGCCCTTTTGAGCTTTAGGTGGGTTGGGGTTGAGTGGTATAGTTCTTTCTGGTCTAATATCTGCTATGGTTTTTACCTCGGTTGTAGGTGCTTTTGGTGGTTTAGCTCAAGTTCAGTTTCGCCCTTTATTGGCCTATTCTTCTTTAGGTCAAACAGGATGAATTGGTTTAGTGGTTATATTGAGTAGAGAATTATTTCTTTATTATATTGTGCTATACAGGCTGTTGTTGGTTGGTTTGCTTTTAGGTCTAAATAGGCTGAATAGTTATAGTGTTTCGTCTGTAGCTGGTTGGGGTTTGGGTAAGGGGTTATTATTTTGGCTTTTTAGGTGTAGCTTTTTTATTTCTTTAAGCGGTTTGCCTCCTTTGGCTGGTTTTGCTATGAAGTTGTTGGGAGTACTTTTGTTAGCTGCGCAGTATCCTTTATATTTGTTTATTTTGATTGGGACTTCTATGGTGAGCTTGTATTACTATCTTTCTATGTTTATTAGGAGTGTGGTATATGTTGGTGGTAGAAAGTTCGTTGTTTCTGATGGGGTTGTGGTGGGTAGTGTTGGAGGATTTCTTATTGTTTTCGGCATTATAAACTGACTTGGTGGGTTGCCTATATTTATATTAAGTGCTGTGTTGGTATTGTAGCAGGCTGTAGTTTAGTGAAAAATTGAGGCTTTGGGAGCATTAGATCCTATTGTTTAGGTGGCCTGATTGTAAGTATGGCACTGCGAGATGGTGTTTTGGCACATGAAGTTTTGGACTTTGAGGTGGTAGGTTATTCTATCTCTTGTAGGTCTTGTAGTTTATAAAAAATACTAAGTTGCAGCCTTAGTGAAGGGGTTTCCCCAGGGCTTAGTGCTATACTTTAAGTTAAAAGGTTAGAGTTGCATACTAATAATGAGAGATTTTCTCTGGTGCTATGGCTCGGGTAGTTTAGTTAGAAC